GAATTAATAAGATAACAGAAATAGAAATAATCTATTCTATATAGAAGAAATAGAAATAATATATAGATATTCTCTAGATTTTCTATATTCTCAACTATTTGTATATGGTTTATTTTTATGAAATACCAGACGAAAAAGAACGATCTTCAAAAGGGGTATAATGAAATTCATAAAATTCTTTGATTGGTTCTTCGCAGCACAGAGAAAGGATCTATTTTATTTGACTAATTGGGAAAATAGAGTCTCCATAATAAATTAATTCTAATAAAGAAATAGAAAATAGAACAAATATTCAAAACAAATAAAATACTAAAAAGAAAAGAAAATGCTCTTATCTTATTCGAAACGCCTTGTGATCTTCAACCAATTTTGTGCTTCAATATAATTTCCAGGAGTAAGGGCTATAGCTTGTTTCCAATACTCGGCAGCTTGATCGAACCAAGTCTCCGCAATTTCAGAATCCCCCTGACAAATGGCTTGTTCTCCTCGGTAATGACAGATCACAGCCATATTATTAAAGGCTTGTGGTAAGAAAGGGTTTCTTTCTAGTGCCCGAAAATAATATTCCAAAGCTTTTGTATGTTCTCCATTACTTGTGTGAATAAGTCCTATATTATAGAGTATATAACTTCGATCGTAGGGATCAATTTCTAGTCGCATAGCTTCATAATAATTCTGTAAAGCTTCCGCATAATTTCCTTCGGATTGAGCAGACATCCGTTACGGTCGTCATTCGATTCAAAGAATCTCCGTTTCAGAACCGTACGTGAGATTTTCATCTCATACGGCTCCTCCCTTAATGTGCATAATTGAGAATAATATATAGAATCAAAAAGGAATGAAATATTCTCATTATGAATTGAGCGGGGCTAGTGTTTTTACAAGAAATGTCTAGCCAACCTTCCTGCAAAAGATTTTTTCTTAACATCAAGCATGTTGATACTAGATAAAAATGTTATGTTAACTCCAACAATTTCTTTAACAATTTCTTTGTCCTCAACGTCTCTTAATTTCTAGGAATTAGTCACCTCAACAGTCTTCGATGGTTATATGGGTATCCAAAGTCCGAACGAGATGGATATTTGGTGTCCTAACCATTCTTCGGAGTCCCAATCCCAATAAATAAAGAAAAGGGATAATTTCTAACAAAGTTTTTGTGTTGTTGATTTCTAGGCGTAGTACTTCTTCCTCTATGCTACCTATTGGTTTGGTACTAGTGGAGTAGGGTTACAATACATAACCCCACAAATCATAGGCGTAACCTTTCGCTAAATGCTAGAATCGACAATTGAAGCATCTGAGGCCACATTAGTCGGGGATACACGACAAAAGGAATTGTTTTATTTATAAACTTCACCTTCAACAAACGTAGAGTTATTTCAAATCTTGCTATCCTGAGTAATGTATTTTTATAATAAAACTTGAAACGGTAAATAAAAAAATCAAATCACACCATCTCTGTAATAGGTAAATGCCTCTTTTTCTCCGGAAGTTGTCGGAATTATTCGTAATAAAATATTGGCTACAATTGAAAAAGTCTTATCAATAAAATTTCCAGTTATTCGGGATCTAGGCATAGATATCAATCCAATCTATTTTAAAATTTATTTTAATTAGTTCTCGTGAGAAAAGAATCCCACAAAAAAGTAATTGTAGAATACGAAATAACATAAAAACAGACTCAAAAAAAATTCTCTCTATCCCGCACTGCAGCCCTGAGGGAAAAGTCTTTATTTGCTTAAAAGTTTTTTATTTTTATAGTTAGTCGTTAGAATTGATTGTAATGATAGGTATCATACGTATAGCAACAATCGAATAGGAAGAATTCGCGATTCGGTCGTTTTTTCGGCCAAAATCATTATTTAGGAGAGATGGCCGAGTGGTTCAAGGCGTAGCATTGGAACTGCTATGTAGACTTTTGTTTACCGAGGGTTCGAATCCCTCTCTTTCCGTAACTTCATCTAATTTATCAATGTTACTGAGCACAATGTATCAAATCCCATAAGAATTGGTAACTTTCTTCCACGAGTTAGGCTTTCCCTTTTTCTTAATATAATATAGATTTTCTATTCCCAATTTCTGCAATACTGGAAAATATGGACAAAGAGTGAAAATATACCGACCTTTCTGGGATATATGAATGGTAAAAAATACCCCGGCCAAACTACTATCTTGGTCCTCCTTACTTAGAGGAAAGGGGGCAAGGAAAAATAAAATTGTCCGAACCCTTCTTGTTTTAGTTAGGTTTAAGTCTGACGCGAATAATATTCTACGACTAGCAATTCATTTATTTTCAAGCCAACCCATTTAGTATCTATTATTTGATTGACCAATCCCCTATATTCGAATTGTTGAAGAGTCAAATGTTTTGGCAATTGCTTCCGGGAGGACGAATTAAGATAATTTTGAATCATGGTTCTAGATTTTTGTTCATCCCTGGCCGTAATAATATCCTCGGGTTTACAGCGATAACTTGGTATATTTACTATATGCCCATTAACTAAAATATGTCTATGATTAACTAATTGCCGGGCTTGAGGAATAGTTGACGCCATACCCAATCTAAAAAGGATGTTATCTAAACGCATTTCAAGTAACTGTAATAAAACCTGACCTGTCTGCCCTTTGGCTTTTGCGGCGATACGAACGTATTTAAGTAATTGTCGTTCGGTAAGACCATAATGAAAACGCAATTTTTGTTTTTCTTCTAAACGAATACGATATTGCAATGTTTTAACGAAGTGCGATTGATTTCTAAGATCGCTCCCGACTATAGGCCTTTTACTAGTTAGTCCCGGTAAAGACCCCAGACGGCATATTTTTTTGAAACGAGGCCCTCGGTAACGTGACATAAAGACTCCTTATTTTATTGAAATTTCATAAACTTCAATTAATGAAATTTCATAAACTTCAATTAATGAAATTTCATAAACTTCAATTAAAACTGAACTAAAGGATAAATATGAATAGGATAAATGGGTCAAAATCGACCAAGTATTATTATATTACAATACAAAGAATAATGGGATGGATTGAATCCATATTTTAACTCTATTATACACAAATAATGTTTATAAAAAAAAAGTCCTTTTCTTGCTCTTGATTTGTTCTGGCGAGATTTCATTTCTCTAACTTTTATTCAGAATTGTAAGTTTCTACCACCTAATAATCATGGATCCTTGAAACAAAGGAAAGAAGTGTTTTCAATGTTCGTTGATTTCAAAAAGACCAATCATGGAAAAAATAAAACAAAGCGGGAAAAGCCAGCTATCGGAGTCGAACCGATGACCATCGCATTACAAATGCGATGCTCTAACCTCTGAGCTAAGCGGGCTTACCTAATCGAACTTGTACATGCATAGGAATTTACTAAACTATTGGAATCTTAGCTATTAATTCTTATTAGTTATTCATAATTAATATGACTTATAGAACAAAAAAAAAAACAAAAAGGAGAATAATTGATCGTTCGAGTATTTAAAATTGCATGAGACAAATGATAGAAAGGGAGGCATATCATATAATAAATAAGGTATATATAAATTTCTATTGAATTGCAGATACAAAAATGATAGAATTATTTCTGATTAGACCAAAACCAAATATGGGTCTCGGGTAGCGCTGAAAGAAGATAGACAAGAAATCAAAGAAAATAAGAGGAAACAATGTATGTTATAGGAATCGAAATTTAATGACTTTAATTTAATAATTCTAGTATAATATAAATGAAAAAAAAAAAGAATGGTATAATTCTAATGAATAATTAGAAAAAAAATTTGAATTTCAAAGCAAAGGGGAGGGGGATATGGCGAAATTGGTAGACGCTACGGACTTAATTGGATTGAGCCTTGGTATGGAAACTTACCAAGTGATAACTTTCAAATTCAGAGAAACCCTGGAATAAAAAATGGGCAATCCTGAGCCAAATCCGGTTTTCCGAAAACAAACAAAGATTCATAAACAGAGAACAAAAAGACAGAAATAAAAAAAAAGGATAGGTGCAGAGACTCAATGGAAGCTGTTCTAACAAATGAAGTTGATTGCGATTAGTAAAATAAAAAGGATAACCCATAAATATATATGACAAATATACATATATGTATTGAAATACTATATCAAAAAATTCTAGTCTGATAAATAACTGATTAATTGGACGAGAATAAAGATAGAGTCCCATTCTACATGTCAATATCGACAAAAATGAAATTTATAGTAAGAGGAAAATCCGTCGACTTTATAAATCGTGAGGGTTCAAGTCCCTCTATCCCCAGCCCCCTCGACTTTTTTTTTGATTCTATTCTTTACTTTTCGTTAACGGTTCAAAATTCATTATCTTTTTCATTCAGTCGATTTTTTCACAAATGTATCCAGGTTTCATTTTTTTTTAATTGACATCGACTCAAGTCATTTATTAAAATGAAAATGAGGAAGACGCCGCCTTGAAAATGGTCGGGATAGCTCAGCTGGTAGAGCAGAGGACTGAAAATCCTCGTGTCACCAGTTCAAATCTGGTTCCTGGCACATGCTTGATTTGTGTATCAGTATCTATTTATTCTACAGCTTAATTAAATTTATTGGTTAAAATTTAGTCTAGAGCAGTGGAAGGGTAGGAATATACAAGACTTATTTCCTATTCATATATAGTACAAATAGAATACGATCCTCTTTTATTCTTTTGTATTTTCTTGAATATTCTATGCCTTCATTCCCGCTTATTTGCTTTTATTTTCTATCGCTCATCCAAGGGATGCGCGCGGTACAAAGTTCATGATACAGAACCCATTTAGTTCATCTTAGTAGTTCGGCCAGTCATAAATAAATATCTTCACAAAGTTTGATAATCCAACGAATCCATAATTGCATTGTCTTTTTTAGTCTATCCAAAGCAAGAAGAATATGAATGAGACTTCACTGACTCTCTTGATCTCTAAGAAAAGGGCACAAAGATTCCTTGAATATCTGGAGTTATAGTACTGAAGATTAGTTTCTTATTATATTTT